GATAATGCATCAAAGGATCCTTGACCGAACATAAAATGGCCTGAAAATAGTTTGTAAATACTTCTAAAAAATAGTCTCGTTTTTCATAGAAATATATTCGGTCAAGAAAAGGTCTATAAGCTTTTGATTGTAAATGAGAAGCTTGATTGCGGAGAAAGGCGAAGACCGATTCGTATTCATATACATGAAAATTATATAAAAAAAATAAAAACCGTTTATTTCTTTTTGAAAAAGAAAAACTAGATTTCTTTAGAGTAATAAAATTATTCCAATTATGAAGAAAGGCTCGTAATAAATGCAAAGAAGAAGCATCTTTTACCCAGTAACGGAGAATTTGAACCAATATTTCCAGATGGATGGAATGGGGTATAAATAAATCTAACACATAATTTAAATGTGAAAATTTGTCCTCTAAAAAAGGAAATATTGAATGAATTGATCGTAAATTTTGAGATTTTACTATTTTTTTCCCTTCTAGGGAAGATATTACTTGTATAGAAAATGGAATTTCCATAACGACTACAAATCCTTCTAATATAATTTGAGAGTACAAAGTTGTATTGTGTCCCAAAAATGGATTTTGATTAGAATCATTAATCAAAAAACGAAAATGATTCTGTGGATCCGTTTGAGTAATTAAATGAGTAATTAAACGTTTCACAATCAGTAAGCTGGAGTTATTGTCATAACCTGCCTCTTCCAATTCTAACGAACTAGATCTAGTTAAACTATGATTATGAGCAAGTCCATAAATATACTCCTGAAATATAAGTGGATATAGGAAGTCGTGTTGCTGAAATCTATCTAGTTCTAAATATCTTTTGAATTCCTCCATGAATTCCTCCATATAAAATTAAAATGGAACCAAAGATAGAGGGTTTTTGGGGGATTTATCAAATGATACATAGTGCGATATAGTCAAAACAAGGTATTGTGAGTAAGAAAAGATACCTCGGTAAACTTATTAATAGATTCTCTATCCTTTCTTTTTCCATTGAATTTCATTAATTTATGTTCGTTATAGGATAAAAAGATGGTTAGAAATCCTTTATTTTTTTCAACCCAATCGCTCTTTTGATTTTGGAAAAAAAATTATCAATATGCTATTTCTTCTACACACCAACCTCCATTCTATAAGGGAGGGTTCAATAGTTAGGATTCATTATAAAATGGATAATCCACACATGGGAAAAGTATTTCTCGCACCCACACAAGCACTAATATATTTTTAACCTATAATTAGATGGGGTAATCATTCAAATTAAGAACAGAAACTCGTAGCTCTTTCTTTCCCTAGAATTGATTGAAGCCATAGGGCTCTATCCATTTATTTATTCGACCAAAGGTTTTTTTTGGTTCATTTCAAGAATTCAAACAAAGTTTTGTATTGATCTGTTAAGAATAAAACAGTTTCAGAATTCTCCATTGATACGACATGCTATTTTTTCCATTCATTCCCCTTCAGGATCAGTCGTGGTCTTCCAAACTTTACCAATTGTATGGACGAATCCCTTACTTCATCCAAATGTGTAAAAGATCCTAGCCGCACTTAAAAGCCGAGTACTCTACCATTGAGTTAGCAACCCGAATAAAAAGAAAAGGTGTGTCGAAATAATCAAAATCAATTAAATAAATTATGTGATGAAATCCAAACATTAAACTAGCAGAAAAATTTCGAATTTATTCGGAACATAAAAATGAACTGATCAAACGAAAATACAAGAAATTTTCAAATAAAAGAAAAAAAGAGAAATAAGTATAAAACTAAATAGATCGCACTAAAAAAGACTTCTTGGATCAATCTTGTATGAAAATGAATCCATCATTTATCTTTAAGTAAAAACCAAACCTATGGTACGTAAATAAATAGATATACTTAAAATTATATTTGTTCGATGCACTGTTGTCAATATAATATGAATTTTCGAAAATAAAACAATAGAAAAAAATATCCCATTTCCATTAAATTCAAAAATATATAAAATAGATATTTTTGAATTTAATAAAATATTCTAACTATTTCAAAAAAGGACTTGTGTTGGATTAGCACTACATAGATACAAAAATAAATAAGACATTAAGCAAGTAGAAAAAGAACCGCGGGTTTATTGAAATAGAAATGAAATAAGCAAACTAAATTGCTTATTTCGTAATTTAATATTTATATTTGGTATTTATAGTAATAAAGTTCTGACGAAGACTAGCAAATTTAAGAGAATGTCATAATTTTTCTAGGATCAATAAATTAATAAATTCTGGTTTTACTGTTTATAGAACATAGGAGAGTAATTAATTGGCATGAATAGAGTAAAATAAAAGAGAAAAGAAAAAGTTACGGAAGTGATGACTCCTATATAGTTTTATAGGAGCCTTAATCTATTATTTTTTTTTATTTCCTTAATTAATTTGATTTCGTTTGATTAGAGTGAAACTCCTTAAAAACCCCCGCTTTCTTTAAAATATCCTGAACCGTTTCTGTAGGTTGAGCACCTTTCTCAAGGAAATATAGAATAGCAGGAACATTTAAATAAGTTTGATTCTTTATCGGATCATAAAAACCCACTTTCCGAAGATCTCGTCCTTCTCTTCGGGACCGAACATCAATTGCAACGATTCGATAGACGGCTCATTGGGATAGATGTAAAAAAGTAACCCCCCCTCGAAACGTATAGGAAGTTTTCTCCTCGTACGGCTCATTCAAAATAATTTTTAGTTCTACTTAATGTATAGAATCACAAATGGGTCTATAAAAAAATGGTTGAAATCCCCTTTTTTTATTCTTACTTCCTTAAAAAAAAATCATTTGTACTCATAACTCAAGTTAGATAACTCTCCAGTGGCTTAAAGGAAAATATTTAAGCATTTCATTTATTGAGTGGTCTTGAAACCTCTCTTTTTTGTTTCTTTTATTTCAAATCTATTTGAATTTTTATTATGGTACTGGAAACAATGGAAAAGATCTTTTCTTGTTTTGGGATCCTTTAATCTTTTTTTTAAATCATTGGGTTTAGACATAACTTCGGTGATTCTTAATCCTTTCAAAATGGCAGCAACATACCTTTTTTTGCGATTGATTTCTAATAAAGAATCATAGAAAGGGTTGATTTTCATATAATAAACTTTGTATGGAAAGAATTTTTCAATTCCAACAAATTTTATTTTAGATTGAAAACGCGAAACCCTTTCAATTTCTCTATCAACGATATACTTACGAAGTTCTTCCAATTTATTGATTGGCATTAACCATAGACCTTTGCCCCTGAGAAATGAATCAATAATTTCTACTCGAGCTCCATCATCGACTATTTCCATTACAACCCAATGGGTTTGTAGTGAAACAGAATAAATGATGTCGAGTCAAGAGCACCTTCATTCTTATATAAAATGGTGGATGTAAAAATCCACAATGGATCATGTCTTTCAAGTCGCACGTTGCTTTCTACCACATCGTTTCAAACGAAGTTTTACCATAACATTTCTCTAATTTGGAACCGGTATGGAATTGATTCAATTATGGAATCGTGAATAATCATTGGTTCATTCGCTACATAGTACTCTATCACTTTTCTTCTAGATAGATGGATAGAAATTTTTCTGAAGAGGTTTTAGCACGAATTCAACGTAACTCCAATTTTTTTATTGTATAGGTATAGTATAAATACAAGATTTTTTTTTAATTATCAAAATTATTATATTCTAAAAATATAAATAAAAAAAGAATAATTTAAATTTTTTGTCGTTTATTTTTATGAAATGAATAAAAAAGACTGATGGGAGGGAAGACTTGAGTCCTTATTGTTTCTATTCTTATTTTCTCAAATCGCTATAAAGAATAGTTCCTATCTTATAGATATTCTGTGTTAAATATGGTTTAGATATTGAAATTTGCCTTTTTCAATTTAAGAAATCCTAAAATTTTTGTTTCACAACGAAAAACGACTCTCACTGAAATAGAACATAGAGCAATAATAATATATATTTATAGACTATGCATTTCCTAGTTTTATATACGTATTTTCATATTTTGTTTAACTTAATATTTCAGTAATATTTTGATAAATTCTTAAATTCTCTGGGAATAAAAAAAAAAAATAAGAATTGTATTCTATTCAATATTAGACCTTTAAACATAAATAGAATAAACATAAATAGAAAGTTGTTCACAAGAATCTTATTCTAATCAAATTTAGATGATTTAGAATGGAATATGGTCTGGGACGGAAGGATTCGAACCTCCGAATACCGGGATCAAAACCCGTTGCCTTACCACTTGGCCACGCCCCATTAAAATTTCTATTCGACACTAATAAAGAATAATGCTGGTATTAGTTGATAGTCAATTCTAATACAAATAAATATCGAATTTAGAAAATATATTCTTACTAAGATTTTTATATGTGTATATTATGTGTATATATAGAATAAAAATAGAATAAAATTAAATTTATTGATCATTACATATAATTCAATTAAGATATTGTATGAAAGTCGAATTTCTTCTATTCCATTTGAGAATGGGAGGGTTTTTGGTTGGGTGAATTCAAAGACAAAGAAGAATTTTTTCTACCTTACTTTCTTCTTTTTGACTTCATATCAATAACTCAATCAAAATTCAATTATCTCCAAGAACAAAATGTCTGTTATGCTTAATATCTTTAGTTTGATCTGTATTAATTCGGCTCTTTATTCGAGTCATTTTGTCTTCGCCAAATTGCCGGAGGCCTATGCTTTTTTGAATCCGATTGTAGATGTTATGCCAGTCATACCTCTGTTTTTTTTTCTCTTAGCCTTTGTTTGGCAAGCTGCTGTAAGTTTTCGCTGAGATCTTGAATATTATATCCTATAAAATTCAGGATTTATTTCGAAAATTCTATCAATTGGATCAGATAAGTCTCATAATAATGAACCCTCAATTCAAAGAAACTCTTGACTAGACGCAAGAAATCTAACTCATCCCATTTTGTTTGCCAGTGAAAGACACTAATCCTATTAGTATCAGA